GCCAGCCCCATGGGATAGGAAACTTGCCTCAATTGGTGCTTTCCCTCCTTCATCCCTTCGTTCCAATCCATCCAGACATATATTATATGGCAACCCGTACTAATTGCCCTTGCACTCCTACCCCCTGCTCTCACCTTCGTCTCTGCTGCCTCCGCTCCAGCTTGAAATATTACCTATGCAATCACAGCTCAGTCATTGACTGGCGAACTAAAATGGATAGCTGCTGGGAGAATTGCGACTGATGAATCGCGATCAGCCGCTGATTCTCTTGCCGTTGGATTCGTGCCTCAAGACTCTGCCACTGGGACTCGGTCGGAAGAATCTACTGCGGCCATCTCTACCCACCTTTATGAATTCTAACCCCAACCAGCCATGACAAGGCTGAATTTATTAGAACCCTTGTTCTTTAGAAAGACCGGGAGCTGGGAAACACGCTCACTCATACTGACGGAAGGCATTATATTATTAAGGGTAGCGGACAAGCAGAGGAAGAAATGCACTGGTAGCGCTAACGACCCCCATATCATAAGGGGAAAAAGTAGACCTTTCTCCTGATCAATCAAGTACCCCCTGGGAGGGTGGGAATAATTGGGTTTTCTTTCATCAATGTTTTGGAATAGTGATAGTCTTTAAGCTGCGTTTACTACAAATGGGCTGAGCCCGGATCTCATTAGCTTGGCCCAACCGGGGGACTGGACGGGGAAATAGCCATGCACCGGAGAACCAAGCTCGCTCTCATTACTTATGGATAGACGTGGGTGGAATAATAGGCGAGCCCTACTAGTACAATAGTATACGGAACTAAAGGAACCACTCGGCTATTGAGAGACAAAAATATTTTGCTCGTAGGCTCTATAGACTCACTCTCTTCACAACGAGAGGAGTTTACCGTGAATTACATCCACCCTCGTTTAGCCTTGTCTTAAACGTTGGCTCCGTGGTCCTAAGTGCTCTTTTAACTTCTCCCTGGAACTTATGATCCCTTCCGCTCCGTTCGTTCCGAGCTCGCGAACGAAGTTTTGGCATGTCAAGTCTCTTTTCTTTCAACTCCGCTTGGTGATCGCTCATGGCTAATATAGGTAGGTCCAGAGCTAGCTAGTGTTCAGAAGTCACTTAAGAGATTGAATATGGGTCCTATTAGAATAGGCTGTAGCCGCAAAGAGATAGAGATTCGCATTCGGGAAGGGAACCCTCCGGAGAAGAATTCAGATAATGGATTGGAATTTTGTGAAGGTGAGTTCAGAGAGTTCTGCAAGAATGATGAAATTTTCAGGCATCTCACAGTCAGGAAAATACCACAGCAGAACGGTGTGGCAGAGCACATGAACAGAACCCTTTTGGAGAGAGCACGTTGTATGCTTTCTAATGCTGGTTTGTCAAGGGCATTTTTTTGGTTGAAGCCTTTTCTACAGCTTACTATTTGGTGAATCGTTCTCCACATTCATCTCTTGAGTTTAAGACTCCTGAAGAGGTCTGGTAGCCCTCCCAATTATTCTGATTGGAAGATATTTTTATGTCCTTTTTATCTAGTAACCGGGGTCCAAGAGGAGGCTAGTAAAGGAAAGGCCTTGCTTAGCGTCTGTCCATGAGGCACCCGGAAATCGTAGTAAGCCCGAAAAATCAGAAGCTTTATCCTACTAATTCCATCCGTAAAGTATCCTGCTGCGCGCTAAGCAAGAATCCGTCTCTTGTTGGGTTGATGTTGAGCCTTTTGGGCACTTGCTAGTCAGTCTCACTCTTCTTCCCCACCGGGCGCAGGCTACGATTTTTTGAACTGTCTTTGTGAACATGAAGAGATGGGATTGAGTTTTCACGCTTTCACTAAGGGACAGAGTATGCCGTCCTTTCGTACCTTTCTGACTTTCTATCCTTCTTTTGATAGGACAGGTAAGACTGATTTTCTATTTTCCCCCAGTTTCTCTTTCTGGGTATTCCAACTTTTGAGCTAAAGGGCTTCTTAGGAAGAAAGCAATCCAAAGAGAGTGCGTACTAAGTGCCCCTTCCTTGAACCGGCTCTCTCTCTTCCTTAACGACCTTCCTTAAGCAGGACCCTCACTTCAGTGCGAGAAAAAACGTTTAGGTTTTACCGATGACTGATAGCGTGAGCAAAATCCAAAAATCATCACATTTTGAAGTCCTGGTTCATCCACTCTTTCTTTTTCGATTTCTTCTACCACTTCGAAATCCGACAACTGCTTGTTGATCGAGTCAATCGGGACTTACTTTCCGTAGCTTTCCTCACTGAAGCAATCCTCTTTTCTTGTTCTGTAGTTCACGAGATTGGTTCAGCTTTTCAGTCTTTCAAAGGTGGCTCCTCTCTCTAAACTATCGAAGATGACTGACACTCGAAATCATTGAAATTCCCCTACCCGTCTTTCTGGGAGTAAGTAAAGGTGAGGTCCTGAGAGAGATGCTTCATACATGGCATCCGATTGAAAGAAAGATAGGGGTTGGCAATAAAAGAAAACAGCCATTTCATTATTGACGGGAATCAAGAACT